AATAATAGGTTTCTTTATAAAAAAAATTTTTTTTTTATATAATTTATACATTTTTTTTTGTGATTTTATTAAATTATTCATATAATTATTTATTTTTTAAATAATTAAAATTAGTACTTAATTTATGAGAAAAATTTAAAAATTTAGCTGATACTTAAGTTTTATACTAAATTTAGTAGAGAATCTAATTGTTAGGGTAAAAATTGAATTTTTTTTGTTAATAGTTAGATTTCCTATTAAATTTGACATGGAATTTAAGTGTTAGTATTTTGCTTAATTTTTAAATTAACAGTTGAATTTTATGTTAAATTTAGCAAGGAATTTAATTGTTAATGAATTATTAAATTTTTAAATTAACAATTGAATTTCTTGTTAAATTTTACATTAAATTTGATTATTATTAGATATTTAATTTTTAAATTAATAGTTTAATTTTATATTAAATTTAATTATTAGTTATATATATATTATATATATATAATTAAAATAAAAATTTATTTTATATATTATAAATTAATATAATTTTAATAATTATAAATTGTATATATATATATATATATAATTTATATATATATATACATAATTTATAATAATATTAAATTATGTATGAGAATTATTAATTTAATAATTAATAAATTAATATCTATTAATTAATTAAATATTTATATATTAATAGATATCTATTAATCTAACTAGTAGGGTTCCTTAAATCTTTTTTTGCACGCGTGAATATAAAAATTGGGTATCAAAAATATTAGAATAAAAATCAATTAATAAAAAAAAAAAAAAAAAAAAAAATTTAATTTTAATTTATAAATATTCAAATATTTATATAAAAATGAAAAAAAAAAATTATTTATATATATATAAGTGTATTTAAAATTTATGTAATATAAAAATTAATATAAATAATAAAATTATTATAATTAGTATATAATTATGTTACTAAATTTTATTATTTTGATTTATAAAGGTATAATTTATTAATTTTTAGATTAGGTTAATATATAGGAATAAAAAAAAATGAAAAAAAAAATTATACTTGATTTACATTTATATATATATAGGGGAATATATATATATTTATAAATTAAAATTATTTGAATTAATGAGAAATTACTAAATTTTTATTATTTTGATTTATAAAGGTATAATTTATTAATTTTTAGATTAGGTTAATATATAGGAATAAAAAAATAAAAAAAAAATTATACTTGATTTACATTTATATATATATAGGGGAATATATGTATATTTATAGATTAAAATTATTTGAATTAGTGAGAAATTACTAAATTTTTATTATTTTGATTTATAAAGGTATAACTTATTAATTTTTAGATTAGGTTAATATATAGGAATAATATATATATATATATATATATGTATAAATATTTATTTATTTAAAAATTAAAATTTATAATTGTGTATAAGCATATTTATTAAATATATTTATCTTTAAATTATTTGAGAACTGAAAAATTATATTTTATTTTATAAATTAATATAAATACTATTTAGTATTATTATAAATAATAATAATATTTTATTTATATACATATATATATTAATATTTAATTATAAAGTTTTATTTTAGCTTTAAAATTTATTATAAATTTAATTTATATGTAAATTTTTGTAAGATTATTTATTTATTTAAATAATAAATATATTTTATTTATTCACAATAATTGATATTATTAATTAAAGAAATTTAGAAAAAGTAATATAGAAGAGTATTGACTTAATTTGTGCCAGCAGTCGCGGTTATACATATAATACAAATAAATTTTATTAAGTTTAAGTTAAATTGTTATTTAATTATAAAAAAAGTTAATTTATTAAGTGAAATTTTTAAATTTATATTTTTGTTTATATAAATAATTGAAGCTTGAAAATTTTAAATATAAACTAGGATTAGATACCCTATTATAAAAATTTAATTTTAATTTCTAAGGTAGTATTAGTTATGTTCTTGAAACTTAAAAAATTTGGCGGTATTTTAGTCTATTCAGAGGAACCTGTTTTATAATCGATAATCCACGATGGATCTTACTTAAATTTGTTTTCAGTTTATATACCGTTGTTATTAGAATATTTTATAAGAATATTAATTTTCATAATTTTAAAATAAAAAGTATATCAAATCAAGGTGTAGCTTATATTTAAGTATTAATGGGTTACAATAAATTTATTTACATAGATATAAATTTGAAATATTTATTGAAAGTGGATTTGATAGTAAAATTATAAAGATTAATAATTTGATTTAAGCTCTAAAATATGTACATATCGCCCGTCACTCTTATTATTAAAATAAGATAAGTCGTAACATAGTAGATGTACTGGAAAGTGTATCTAGAATGCAATTTAAAGCTTAATTAAATAAAGTATTTCATTTACATTGAAAAGAATTTTGTGTAAATCAATATAAATTGATTAATATTTATTTATTAATTTTATTTATTTAATTAATTAATTATTAAAAATAATTATTAAAATAAATTGTTTTAGTATTTTATAAAGAAAAAATAATTTTAATTATAGTTTAATTGTATTGTAAAAGAAAATTTAAATAAATTGAAAAATTTTTATTAAAAAAGAAAATTTAATTTATTGTACCTTGTGTATCAGGGTTTATTAATTAAAAGTTATTTATATATAATTTTCTCGATTTTAAAAGAGTTAATATATTATTAAAGTTAATATAATAAAATTATTTTAAATAATATATTAGAAATGAAATGTTATTCGTTTTTAAAGGTATCTAGTTCTTTATGAAATAAATTTAATTTATAAATTTTATATTATTTAATTAAATATTTTAATTAAATAATTATTTAAGTTTAATATTTTATGGGATAAGCTATAAAATATATTTTTAAAAATAAATAAATAAATATAATAATATATAAATTTAAAAATAGTTATTATTAATAAAAATATTATAATTTATTTTATAATATAAATTATTTATTAAAATTTTAATTATTTATTAAAGTAATTATTTTAATAAAAAAAATTATACAATAATGATAAAATTAGTATAAAAAGTTGTTGTAATAAAATTAAATGAAAAGTTTTTATAAAGAATTCGGCAAAAATAATATTTGCCTGTTTAACAAAAACATGTCTTTTAGTTTTTTTTTTTAAGTCTAATCTGCCCACTGAATTTTATTTAAATGGCCGCAGTATATTAACTGTGCAAAGGTAGCATAATCATTAGTCTTTTAATTGAAGGCTGGTATGAATGATTGAACAAAATATTAACTGTTTCATGAAAATTTATATTAAAATTTTATTTTTTAGTTAAAAAGCTAAAATTTATTTAATAGACGAGAAGACCCTATAAATCTTTATATTTATAATATTATAATTTTTTAGATATTTTTAATTATTAATATTTATTAATATTTTGTTGGGGTGATATTAAAATTTAATAAACTTTTAATTTATTTTTCATTAATTTATGTTTTATTGATCCGTTATTAACGATTAAAAAATTAAGTTACTTTAGGGATAACAGCGTAATTTTTTTGGAGAGTTCATATTAATAAAAAAGATTGCGACCTCGATGTTGGATTAAGATATAATTTTAGGTGTAGTCGCTTAAATTTTAAGTCTGTTCGACTTTTAAATTCTTACATGATCTGAGTTCAAACCGGTGTAAGCCAGGTTGGTTTCTATCTTTAAATTAATAAAATATTTTAGTACGAAAGGACCTAATATTTAATAAATTATTATTTTTATTATATATTTTATATTGAATATAATTAACTTAATTATTTTGGCAGATTAGTGCAATAAATTTAGAATTTATTTATGTAATTAATTTTATTACAAATAATACTTGTTTTTTATAGAAAATATTTTGTTAATTATTAGAAGATTATTATTAATTATTTTTGTTTTAATTAGTGTAGCATTTTTAACTTTATTAGAACGAAAGGTGTTAGGTTATATTCAAATTCGTAAAGGTCCTAATAAAGTTGGATTAGGTGGAATTGTTCAGCCTTTTAGTGATGCAATTAAATTATTTACTAAAGAACAAACTTATCCTTTATTATCTAATTATATTTCTTATTATTTTTCTCCTATTTTTTCTTTATTTTTATCTTTATTATTATGAATATGTATACCTATATTTGTTAAATTATTTTCTTTTAATTTAGGGGTATTATTTTTTTTATGTTGTATTAGTATAAATGTTTATACAGTAATAATTGCTGGTTGATCTTCTAATTCTAATTATGCTTTATTAGGAGGTTTACGTGCTGTAGCTCAGACAATTTCTTATGAAGTAAGAATAGCTTTAATTTTATTGAGATTTATTTTTTTAATTGAGAGATATAATATATTAATATTTTATAAATATCAATTATTTATTTGATTTTTATTTATATTATTTCCTATATCTTTAGTATGATTTAGAATTTCTTTGGCTGAAACTAATCGAACACCTTTTGATTTTGCTGAAGGAGAATCTGAATTAGTTTCTGGGTTTAATGTAGAGTATAGAAGAGGAGGTTTTGCATTAATTTTTTTAGCTGAATATTCTAGTATTTTATTTATGAGTTTATTATTTTGTATTTTATTTTTAGGAGGAGATATTTTTTCAATTTTTTTTTATTTTAAATTAATATTTATTTCTTTTATATTTATTTGAGTACGTGGTACTTTACCTCGGTTTCGTTATGATAAATTAATGTATTTAGCTTGAAAAAAATTTTTACCATTTTCATTAAATTTTTTGTTATTTTTTATTGGAATAAAAATTTTTTTAATTTAGTTAATTTATTTTAGTAAAGTTAATAGAAATATTTTATTCTATCTTATATTTTCAAAATATATGCTTATTCAAGCTCATTAACTAATTTAGTAAATTATCTCATCATTTAGAAATTAATGGATTTAATAAAAAATAAGAAAAATAAATAATTGTTAAAATTTGTCCAATTAAAATATAGGGAGTTTCAACAGGACGAGCTCCAATTCATGTAAGTAAGATTACTGTTATTGTTAATATTCAAAATAAAATTTTATTAATTGGATAAAATTGTGTTCCTTGAATTTTTTTTGGAGGATAAAAAGGTAAAATTATTAAAATTGCAATAGATAAAATTAATGCAATTACCCCTCCTAATTTATTGGGAATTGATCGTAAAATTGCGTAAGCAAATAAAAAGTATCATTCAGGTTGAATATGAATTGGTGTAATAAGAGGGTTTGCAGGGATAAAATTATCAGGATCTCCTAGTAAGTAAGGATTAATTAATACTAATAAAATTAATATTATTATTATTAAAATGAATCCTATAATATCTTTAAAGGTAAAATAAGGATGAAATGGAATTTTATCAATATTAGAATTTACTCCTATAGGATTATTTGATCCAGTTTCATGTAAAAATAAAATGTGAATTATTGTAGTTGCTAAAGTAATAAAAGGTAAAATAAAATGAAAAGTAAAAAATCGAGTTAAAGTTGCATTATCAACAGCAAATCCTCCTCAAATCCATTGTACTAAGTTAGTTCCAATATATGGAATTGCTGATAATAAATTAGTAATAACTGTAGCTCCTCAAAAAGATATTTGACCTCAAGGTAAAACATATCCTATAAAAGCAGTTCCTATAGTTAAAAATAAAATAATTACTCCAATTAATCAGGTAGGGGTAAATAAATAAGAATTGTAATAAATTCCTCGTCCGATATGTAAATAAATACAAATAAAAAAAAAAGAGGCACCATTAGCATGTAAGGTTCGTAATAATCATCCGTAATTTACATTTCGATTAATATGATTAATTCTATTAAATGCTAAATTAATATCTGCTGTATAATGTATAGCTAGAAATAATCCTGTAATAATTTGAATTATTAAACATAAAAATAATAAAGAACCAAAATTTCATCATATTGAAATATTGATAGGAGTTGGTAAGTCAATTAATGCTCTATTAATAATTTTAAGTATTGGGTGTTTAATTCGTAATGGTTTATTCATTAGTTAAATATAGGTCGTAAAGGACCCTTAAATAATTTAGTAATTTTTACAATTGCAATTAATGTAATTAATAAATAATTTATTAGTAAGATAGTTAATATATTTGTTGGATAGTTATATAATTTATTAATGGATAATGAATTTTCAATAATATAAGAATTTAAATTATATAATGATAGTATTTCTATATTTTTATATTGTAATAATAATGTTTTATTAATAATTAATAATATAAATAAAATTGTAAATATTACTAAAGAAATAATTATTAATTTAATAGATAAAGAAAATATTTCATTAGAAGCTAAGGAAATTACGTAAATAAATAGTACTAATATACCTCCTAAAAATACTAGAAATAAAATATATGAAAATCAAAAAGTTTTAGTAATAATTCCAATTATGGAAGAGATTAATATAGTTTGAATTAATAAGGTTAACCCTATTGTTAAAGGGTGTTTTATAAATATAAATAAAAAGTTAAAAATAAATATTAAGGAAAATAAAAATCATTGTATAATATCAAGAAATAGTTTAAATAAAATATTAATTTTGGGTATTAATGATAAAGAAGTTCTTTTTTCTTGAAATTTTAAAAGATAATTTCTTATTTTTGATTTACAAGACCAATGTTTTTATTAAACTATTAAAACTAATGTTAGTAATTTTAAGTTTAAATTTACCTATAATTTTATTTTTTATAGGGGTATTAAGTTTTGTTTTAAATCGTAAACATTTATTATCTATACTATTAAGATTAGAATATATGGTTTTAAGATTATTTTTATTATTATTTATTTATTTAAATTTAATTAATTATGAGAATTTTTTTAGAATAATATTTTTAGTTTTTAGTGTATGTGAAGGTGCTTTGGGAATTTCAATTTTAGTATCAATGATTCGTACACATGGAAATGATTATTTTCAAAGATTTAATGTTTTATAATGTTAAAATTAATTATTAGAATTTTATTTTTATTACCTTTTTGTTTTATTAATAATTCATATTGAATGGTTCAAAAAATTTTATTTTTATTAAGTTTTATTATAATTATAATAAATAATTGTATAAATTATTTTATATCTATTTCTTATTTATTTGGTTGTGATATAATTTCTTATGGATTAATACTATTAAGTTTTTGAATTATTAGATTAATAATATTAGCAAGTGAATCTATCTATAAGTATAATAATTATAGTAATTTATTTCAAATTAATGTAGTTGTTTTATTATTTTTATTAATTTTAACTTTTAGAAGAATGAGTTTATTTATATTTTATATATTTTTTGAAAGAAGATTAATTCCTACTTTATTTTTAATTTTGGGTTGAGGATATCAACCGGAACGTTTACAAGCTGGTATTTATTTATTATTTTATACAATATTAGTTTCTTTACCTATATTAATTGGTATTTTTTATTTATATAATATTGTAGGTTCTATTAATTTTTATTTATTAAATAATTTTATTATAAATGAAGAAATTTTATATTTTTCGTTGTTGTTGGCTTTTTTAGTAAAAATACCTATATTTTTAATACATTTATGATTACCAAGGGCTCATGTTGAAGCTCCTATTTCAGGATCTATAATTTTAGCTGGAATTATATTAAAATTAGGAGGATATGGATTATTACGAGTATTTTCTTTTTTACAAATAATTGGATTAAAATTTAATTATATTTGAGTTAGTATTAGATTGATTGGGGGGACTTTAATTAGTTTGATTTGTCTACGACAAACTGATTTAAAATTATTAATTGCGTATTCTTCTGTTGCCCATATAGGACTTGTATTAGCTGCATTAATAACTTTGACCTATACTGGTATAAGTGGATCTTATAGTTTAATAATTGCACATGGACTATGTTCTTCAGGTTTATTTTGTTTAGCAAATATTTCTTATGAACGAATAAGAAGTCGTAGTTTATTAATTAATAAGGGATTATTAAATTTTATACCTTCAATAACATTATGATGATTTTTGTTGAGTTCTGCTAATATAGCAGCTCCACCAACTTTAAATTTATTAGGTGAAATTTCTTTAATTAATAGAATTATTAGATGATCTTGGATTTCTATATTAACTTTATCTTGTTTATCTTTTTTTAGAGCTGCTTATATATTATATTTATATTCTTATAGTCAACATGGTAAAATTTTTGAAGGAGTTTATTCATTTAGTGGGGGTTCTATTCGAGAGTTTTTACTTTTATTTTTACATTGATTTCCATTAAATTTATTAATTTTGAAAAGAGACATATGTATATTATGATTATATTTAAATAGTTTAATTAAAAATATTGATTTGTGGTATCAATGATAAGAGTTTATTCTTTTTAAATTATGAAAATTTTATCAATTTGTATTATTAGTTTTGTTAATTTACTATTTTTAAGTTTATTAACGTTTATTTTAAGAGGAATTTTTATTGTTAATGATTATAGAATTTTTATTGAATGAGAAATTATTTCGTATAACTCTATAGTTATTGTTATAACATTATTATTTGATTGAATAAGTTTAATTTTTATATCTTTTGTTTTATTAATTTCTTCATGTGTAATTTTTTATAGAAAAGAATATATAAATTTAGATTATAAAATTGATCGATTTATTATATTAGTATTAATATTTGTAGTTTCAATAATATTATTAATTATTAGACCAAATTTAATTAGAATTTTATTAGGATGAGATGGTTTAGGATTAGTATCTTATTGTTTAGTAATTTATTTTCAAAATGTAAAATCATATAATGCTGGGATATTAACTGCTTTATCTAATCGTATTGGAGATGTTGCTTTATTATTAACTATTGCTTGAATATTAAATTATGGTAGATGAAATTATGTATTTTATTTAGAATTTATAAAAAATGATAAAGAGATATTAATTATTTGTTTATTAATTGTATTAGCTGGTATAACAAAAAGTGCTCAAATTCCTTATTCTTCTTGATTACCTGCTGCGATAGCTGCTCCTACACCTGTTTCTGCTTTAGTTCATTCTTCAACATTAGTAACTGCTGGTGTGTATTTATTAATTCGATTTAATATTTTATTAAGAAGATGTATAATAGGTAATTTATTATTATTATTAGCTAATTTAACTATATTTATATCTGGATTAGGGGCAAATTATGAATTTGATTTAAAAAAAATTATTGCTTTATCTACATTGAGTCAATTAGGTTTAATAATAAGAGTTTTATGTATGGGGTATTATAAATTAGCTTTTTTCCATTTATTAACACATGCTTTGTTTAAAGCATTATTATTTATATGTGCAGGGGCTATTATTCATAATATAAATAATATTCAAGATATTCGGTTGATAGGAGGTTTAAGATTAATAATACCTTTAACTTCATCTTGTTTTAATGTTGCAAATTTAGCTTTATGTGGAATACCCTTTTTATCTGGATTTTACTCAAAAGATCTAATTTTAGAAATGATTTCTATTTCTTATATAAATAGCTTGAGTTTTTTTTTTTTTTTTTTTTCTACAGGTTTAACAGTATGTTATTCTTTTCGATTAATTTATTATTCAATATCTGGAAATAGCAATTTTTTTAGACTAAATTTACTAAATGATGAAAATTGGATTATATTAAAAAGTATATTAGGATTATTAGTAATGAGAATTTTTGGAGGAAGAATATTAAATTGATTAATTTTTTTTACTCCTAGAATTATTGTTCTTCCATTATATTTAAAATTATTAACTATGTTAGTATGTGTAACTGGAGGTTTAATAGGATATTTAATTTCTCGAGTAAGTTACTATTATATAAATTTTTCATTGAATAATTATTATTTAAGTTATTTTTTAGGGTTTATATGATTTATGCCTTATATTTCTACTTATGGAATTATAAATAATTTTTTATCTGTTGGAATATTAGTTATAAAATCATTTGATCAGGGTTGATCAGAGTATTTTGGAGGTCAAAATTTGTATTATAATTTAGTAAAAAAGTCTTTATTAAATCAGAGATTTCAAAATAATAATTTAAAAATTTATTTATTAAGTTTTATTTTTTGAATTATAATTATGTGTTTATTAATAATTTATTTTTATTCAAGTAGCTTATTAATTAGAGTATAACATTGAAGATGTTAGGGAGATTATTTAATCTTTGAATAATTTATTGAATTATTTTTAGTAATTTATAAAAATAAAAATATTTTAATTTTACAATGAAAATGTAACGTTTTTTAAACTATATAAATTAGAAGTATAAATGGAATTTAACCATTAAAAGTTAAAAGTTAGCAGCTTTTACTTAAACATTTTACTTCTTTAATTGGAATTTATTTTATTCAATTTTATCATTAACAGTGGTAAACCTCTTTTTGGTTTCAATTAATTTAATTAAAAATTAAAATAAGGGTAAATTACCTAAAATTAGGTCGAAACTAATTGCAATAAATCGCTTCATATTTGAATTTATGTATATATATATGTATTTATATATATATATATATATATTTCTATTAAGTTAATAAATTATAAGGTAAATTGAAGAATTCAATATTTTTTGAATGCAAATCAAATGTTATAATATTAACTATAACCCTATTAATTAGATCAATTTAATATTCCTTGATTTCATTCATGATAAAGTCCTAATAATAAGATTAAAATAAAAATAATTGAAGTAATAGTTCATATTATTAAATTAGAAATTTTTATAATTAAAATAATAGGTAAAATTAGGGCAATTTCTACATCAAAAATTAAAAAAATAATTGTAATTAAAAAAAATCGAAGGGAAAATGGTAAACGAGAAGAAGATTTAGGATCAAATCCACATTCAAATGGAGATGATTTTTCTCGGTCTATAATAGTTTTTTTTGATAAAATTGAAGCTATGAATATTATGATTATTGAAATAAATAATACAATTAAACTAATAATTAAAATTGATAAAATTATCTGTACTATTAATAATAGACTTTATGATTGGAAGTTATATATACTTTATATATTATACAGATTAATTAATTAATTTCCTCATCAATAGATTGTAATATAAAGAAATAATCATACTACATCAACGAAGTGTCAATATCAAGCAGCAGCTTCAAATCCAAAATGATGATTTTTTGAAAAATGATTATTTAAATGACGTATTAAGCAAATTATTAAAAATATAGTTCCAATTAATACATGAATTCCATGGAATCCTGTTGCTATAAAAAAGGTAGATCCATAGATAGAGTCAGCTATTGTAAATGGAGCTTCAATATATTCATAAGCTTGTAAAATAGTAAAATAAATTCCTAAAATTACTGTGAAAAATAAACTTTGAGTAGTTTGGGAATGATTTCTTTCTATTAATCTATGATGAGCTCAAGTAACTGTAACACCTGATGTTAATAAGATTACTGTATTTAATAAAGGGATTTGAAAGGGATTAAAAGGTATAATTTTTATAGGGGGTCATAAGGCTCCTAATTCTACAGATGGAGAAAGACTACTATGAAAAAAAGCTCAAAAAAATGAAAAAAAAAATAAAATTTCAGATAAAATAAATAAAATTATTCCTCAACGTAATCCTATAACTACTATATGGGTATGTAATCCTTGGTATGTACTTTCTCGAGAAATATCTCGTCATCATTGATAAATAGTTAAAATAGTAATACTACTACCTAATAATAATAATAAAATATTATATTGATGAAATCATTTTAATAACCCTGATATAGTAGTTATAACTCCAATTGATGCTGTTAATGGTCAGGGACTATAATTAACTAAATGGAAGGGGTGGTTTGAATTAATTGACATTAATTTACTTCTCTAGAATAAAGTGTACTAAGAACAGTAAATACATAGGCTTGAATTATAGCTACAGCGGATTCTAAAATTAATAATCTAATTTGTGCAATAATTAATATAGTTAATAAAATTGTTGGGATTAAAGGTCCGTTATTACCAAGAAGGGTTAATAATAAATGTCCAGCAATTATATTAGCAGTTAATCGAATTGCTAAAGTTCCAGGTCGAATTATATTTCTAATTGTTTCAATACAAACTATAAATGGTATTAAAATTGAGGGGGTTCCTTGAGGTACTAAATGAGTAAATATATGTTGTGTATTATTAATTCATCCAAATAATATAAAACTTATCCATAAAGGTAGAGCTAATGTTAAGGTTAATGTTAAATGACTTGTTCTTGTAAAAATATAAGGAAATAAACCTATAAAATTATTAAATAAGATTATAGAAAATAGAGATACAAAAATAAGAGTAGCTCCATTTATTTTTGTAGAAGCTAATAAAATTTTAAATTCTTTATGTAATGTTATTAATACATTATTTCATAAGATATGATGTCGAGCAGGTATTAATCAATATTTTAAAGGAATTAATAAAATACCTATAAATGTTCTTATTCAGTTTAAAGGTAAATTAAAAATTCTAGAAGAGGGGTCAAATACATTAAATAGATTTGTTATCATTTTCAATTTAAGGATATTATAAATGTAAATGAATTATTTATTTTATTTAATTTAGGTATTGAAGGTATAAAAGTATAATAATTTATTATGTTAAAAATTAAAAATATAATTGAAAATATAATAAATAGGTTTAGTCAATTAATAGGAGATATTTGTGGAATTAAAAAATATCAAAATTATTGGTAATTTTAGCTTGACAAACTAATGTTATAGGGTTTAACTAATTTTTTTTCATTAGAAGTAAGTGCTAATTTACTATTAAATGGTTTAAGAGACCAATACTTGCTTTCAGTCATCCAATGAAAAATTTATATTATTAGAAGTTCATTTAATAAAATAATTAATTGGAATTCTTTCGATTACAATTGGTATAAAACTATGATTTGCACCACAAATTTCGGAACATTGGCCATAAAGTAATCCTGATCGATTAATTAAGAAATTAGTTTGATTTAATCGACCAGGGGTTCCATCTACTTTTACTCCTAATCTTGGAATAGTTCATGAATGAATAACATCTGCAGCTGTTACTAAAATTCGAATTTGAGAATTTATGGGTAAAATAATTCGATTATCAACATCTAATAAACGAAATCTATTAGGTGTTGATTCATTTGTTGGAATTATATATGAATTAAATTCAATATTTACAAAATCTGAATATTCATAGGATCAGTATCATTGATGTCCAATAGTTTTTAATGTAATAGAAGGTTCATTAATTTCATCTAATAAATAAAGTAATCGTAAAGATGGAAAAGCAATAAATATTAAAATAATTGCTGGCAAGATTGTTCAAATAATTTCAATAGTTTGACCATGTAATAAATATCGATTTACATATTTATTAAAAAATAACATAAATATTAAATATCTAACTAAAATAGTAATTATTAATAAAATTAATAAGGTATGATCATGAAAAAAAGTTAATTGTTCTATTAAAGGAGAAGAACTATCTTGTAATCCTAGATTTGCTCATGTTGGCATCAATTTCTAAAAAAAGTAGAATACTTTATAAATGGGGCTTAAATCCATTGCACTAATCTGCCACATTAGAAATTAGTTAATAAAGGTAATTCAGAATAACTATGTTCAGTTGGAGGTGTATTTTGAAATCATTCAATGGAAGAATTTAATTGAATGGGGAATAAAACTTGACGTTTATATATAATACTTTCTCAAATAATAAAAAAAAAATATAAAATTCCTAATATTGAAAGTGTTGAGCCAATTGTAGAAATAATATTTCAAGTTAAATATGCATCTGGATAATCAGAATACCGTCGAGGTATTCCTGCTAAACCTAAAAAATGTTGAGGAAAGAAAGTTAAATTTACTCCAATAAATATAATGATAAATTGATTTTTTAGTATTTTGTAATTTAAAGTTAAACCTATGAATAAAGGGTATCAATGAATAAATCCTGCTATAATAGCAAATACTGCTCCTATTGAAAGTACATAGTGGAAATGAGCAACTACATAGTAGGTATCATGAAGAATAATATCAATTGAAGAATTAGCTAAAATTACTCCTGTTAATCCTCCTACGGTAAATAGAAATACAAATCCTAGAGCTCATAAAATAGTAGGTGAAAATTTAATTTGTGTTCCATAAAGGGTTGCTAATCATCTAAAAATTTTAATTCCTGTTGGTACAGCAATAATTATTGTTGCAGAAGTAAAGTAAGCTCGTGTGTCTACATCTATTCCAACTGTAAATATATGATGAGCTCAAACAATAAATCCTAATAAACCAATTGCTAGTATTGCATAAATTATTCCTAGTGCTCCAAAAGTTTCTTTTTTTCCTGATTCTTGTCTAATAATATGAGAAATTATTCCAAATCCAGGTAAAATTAAAATATAAACTTCTGGATGACCAAAAAACCAAAATAAATGTTGGTATAAAATTGGATCTCCTCCTCCAGCAGGATCAAAAAAGGATGTATTTAGATTTCGATCTGTTAATAATATTGTAATAGCACCAGCTAAAACTGGTAAAGATAATAAAAGTAATAGAGCTGTAATAGCAACTGATCATACAAATAAGGGTATTCGATCAAATGAAATTCCTGTTGCTCGTATATTAATTACGGTTGTAATGAAATTTACTGCTCCTAGAATGGAGGAGATTCCAGCTAAATGAAGGGAAAAAATAGCTAAATCAACAGAAGCTCCTCCATGAGCAATAATAGAAGAAAGAGGAGGGTAAACTGTTCATCCTGTTCCAGCTCCATTTTCCACTATACTACTTATTAGTAAAAGAATTAAAGCAGGGGGGAGTAATCAAAAGCTTATATTATTTATTCGTGGGAAAGCTATATCTGGAGCTCCTAGTATTAAAGGAACTAATCAATTTCCAAATCCTCCAATTATAATAGGTATTACTATGAAAAAAATTATAATAAATGCATGAGCTGTAACAATTACATTATAAATTTGGTCATTTCCGATTAATGATCCAGGATGACCTAATTCAATTCGAATTAATATGCTTAGTGAAGTTCCAATTATTCTTGCTCAAGCTCCAAAAATGAAATATAATGTTCCAATATCTTTATGATTAGTAGAAAATAGCCATTGTTGCGATTAAATGGCTGAAGTATAGGCAGTAAATTGTAAATTTATTTATGAGAGAATCTCTTTAATCAAAAGCTTTATAGTCAAAAATGATATTAGACTGCAATTCTAAAGGAGTAATTTAGTTACTAAGGCTTAAAAGATTATTCTTATATTTATAGCTTTGAAGGATATTAGTTTAATTAACTTAAAACCTTTAAAATAAAAATAATAAGGAAGAAATTAAAAAAAATCCGAATGAAGATATAAAAGAAAATAATATAAATAAAATTATATTTATAGATTTAAAATTAGAACTATTAAATCAATTAATTTCATAGTAATTTAATATGAAAGCTCTATAAGATATTCGAATATAAAAATAAAGGGTAATTAAAGTTATTAAAAGTATAATTGTCAATAAAAATATTTGATTATTTAAGGATAATGATTGAATTACAATTCATTTAGGGAAAAATCCTAAAAAAGGAGGTAATCCTCCTAAAGATATTAAATTGAAAAAAATAAAAAATTTTATAGGTTTATAATTAAAAATTAATGAAAATAATTGATTAATATAAGAAATTTTAAATATATGGAATATATAAATTACATTTCAAGTTAAAAAAGAATAAAAAATAAAATAAATTATTCATAATAAATTTCTTATATAAATAGCAGCTAATATTCAACTTAAATGATTAATAGAAGAATAAGCTATTAATTTTCGTAAAGAAGTTTGATTCAATCCTCCAATTGCTCCAATTATACTTGAGGATATAATTCTTATAATAATAATTATAGGGTTATAAATTAAATAAGAAATTAATATTAAAGGGGCAATTTTTTGTCAGGTTATTAAAATTAAAGCATTGAATCATGATAATCCTTCAATAATATTTGGAAATCAAAAATGAAATGGAGCAGCTCCTCTTTTTAAGAGAAGAGTTGAAATAATTATTATTTCTATAATATTATTTATATTTATTTTAATAGGGGTTAAGATAAATAAAATAATAATAAATAAAAATGTTGAAGAGGCTAATGCTTGAACTAGAAAATATTTTAATGAAGATTCAGTAGCTATTAATTTATTTTCTCTTATTAGGGGGATAAAAGATAATAAATTAATTTCTAAACCTATTCAAGTTCCTAATCAGGAATTAGCTGAGATAGAAATTAAAGTTCTTGCAATTAAAATTCTTATAAATATAATTTTTGATGAATTATTTAAAATTAAAAAGAAAAGAATTATAATCTTTATAAGTGGGGTATGGGCCCAATAGCTTAAATTAGCTTATCTTTTTAATATTTTATATTTTGGTGTAGGATGCACAAAAATTTTTGATATTTTTAGTAATAGTTTAATTCTATTAAATATAATGAATATAATTTAATTTACATTATATAATTTATCCTATCAAGATAACCCTTTTAGTCAGGCAATTCATT